GTAGATATGAAAGCGTAAGAACTCAACGGGATTCCCCTTCTTTTTTTTGTCTGATTCGAGGGGGAAGGGCCCGTTGAGTTCTTAAGAATCATAAGAGTTGTCTAAATGAATTCCTGGGGTTTCAAAAAAACCCATTCCGCTTTTCTGATGATGTTTTTGAAAAATGAACTTCAGTGATTGACTCAGAACACCTGTTGTATCTATCGGTACTTTAAGAAAGAAGGAATTGAATTGCCTGGATGCTATAATGGATCTATATACTTGGCTATCTACTTGACTCTATCTATTTATTTTATTCTATTTCTTCTATTTTGATATTTCATTTTTCTTTTCTATTTCTTTTCGTATTTCATCAAAATTGAAAAAAAAAAATTCCTTCTTTTGTTTTTTCAATTATAAACTTAGACTATTCAGTAATAAATTGATCGAAAGGGCGTTGTGGTACGTCTGGAAAAATAGAAACCAAGACTCGGAATCTTTAACGAAAAGGATCACGAATCCTTACTCTTTCGACACAAGAAAAAAGAAATTTTCTCCACCACCCCCTTTCTTGTGTCGAAGACTAAGACGAGAAAGACGAAGAATCTTTCCTCAAATTATTTGTTCCCCGCATTTATCTCCCCCTCTTATGCTTACTTATATTTAGACAAAATTTGCTCAAATTTAGAATAGAAAACTATTGATACGTCTTAAAACAACTAGAGTATGTGTATTATGATATTGAAATATGTCAATAGTAAACATTCTTGGATAAAAAAAACAAAGAAATAGGGAGTAATTTCAAACACTCTTCCTCAAAATCTATATAGCTATATACTATGACTAGAAATGTGGAGCCAGGGAATTCCCAGCATCTGGTAGAAAAAAAAAATAAAATTTGGAAGAAGACTATAAATAAGCCAAAGGTTTTTCATAATTTCAGTTTTTTGATCATCCAAAATTGCTAACAAAAATTTGGTCCTTTTTACGAACTTGATGTCGCTAAATCTGCTAGTCTAGAAATTCATTTCCGCCAATTGAACTTTCTCGAACTGTTTCTTTTTAAGAACCAAAAAGATTTGTGCCAAAATAACAGACGCCAAAAAGAACAAAAGTCCTTGGACACGTAATGGATCTTGAAGTACTATTTCTGCGTCTCCCTGACCAAATCCGCCCACATTAGGATTACTCGTTAATGGTTGATCAAATTTGATAGATTCACCTTCTGAAACAAGAAGTTCTGGTCCGGGAGGGATAATATCAACCACTTGACGACCATCCGATGCATCTGTTATGGTTATCTCATACCCCCCTTTTTCTTTTCGTAAGATTTTGCTTACTATACCTGCTGCTGTAGCATTATAAACTGTATTGTTACTCTTGTTCCCGTCGGGATAAATCTGACCTCTTCCCCTGTTACCACCTACGTATATAGGATATTTTAAGAAGCGAGCTTCCTTCTTAGTAGCGGGGTCCGGGGAAAGAATGGGAAAGGTGATTTCACTATATTTCTTACCGGGGACAGGGCCCACCACAAGAATATTTTTTTTATTGGGGCGATAGCTCTGAAAAGCCAAATTGCCTATCTTTTCTTTCATCTCGGGAGAAAGACGATCGGGAGGGGCTAATTCAAAACCTTCCGGTAAAATAAGAACAGCCCCCACATTCAAACCCCCTTTTTTACCATTAGCAAGAACTTGTTTCAGTTGCATATCATAAGGGATTCGAACAACTGCTTCAAATACAGTATCAGGAAGTACCGCTTGTGGTACCTCAATATCCACGGGCTTATTAGCTAAATGGCAATTGGCACATACTATACGGCCAGTCGCTTCTCGTGGATTTTCATAACCCTGCTGTGCAAAAATGGGATATGCACTTGAAATGGATGTCTGAGTTATGATATAGATTATGAGCAATACGGAAATAGATCGAGTAATCTGTTTCTTTATCCAAGAAAAAGTATTTCTAGTTTGCATGGTCCAATCATTGATTCCAAAATTTCTACAATAAATGGGGTAGGTCGCTAGTATAGTTCCCTATCCACGATTCTGGTATTTACTGGAATAAATAAATAAAATATTAGGATAAGGCCGTCGAACGGGTCGATATATAATAAAATAAGTAAGATTTTCAATGCTTTGCTTATCTACAATTACAAACTAATAAACATTCTAATTGGATTAGATTCATACCAGTGCAATATATAAATTTTTTATCAGTCATTCATTGAATGATAAATAACTACAAGTGACGGAGATACACGATTTAAATAACGGAAAATCCAATATTTAAAAATTGTATCGAGAATGACTGGAAAGGTGGAAACAAGACCAGATAGAATTTGATCATTATGACCAAATCCAAAATCTTGATAGATAAAGCCAATCATTAATTCCCAACCATGGGGTGAATGGAATCCGATACATAAATCAGTTAATAAAAGAATGGAAAAGACTTTGACTGTGTCGCTTAAGTTATATAGGAATTCCCGAGACCAAGAGTTAAGAATAACAAGGTTTTCATTACCCCAAATAGAATAACCGCTTAGAATAACAAAACAGATTAGATTTGTCGAGAAGTGAAAAATCGTATGGATATGAGCCTCATTTTGTATCTTGATTAATTGGATTGTTTCTTTATGGATTCCTATACGAAACTCTTGGGGATGTGTCTCCGAGTATGCTTTGATCATTTCGTCCAAGAAGAGGAATTCTTCTAATTCTATGAATTTTTCTAGAATACTCTTTTCTTGAATATCATTTAAGAAAATTTCGGATTGCCCAGTATTCCACCAATTAATAATCCAAGATTCCAGACATTTATTAAATGAGAAAGAAATCCACCAGGGAAAAAATACTATACTTGAAAGATAGAAAAGGGGAGTTAATGCTTTCTTTTTTGCCATTTTGTCATCTGTGAATTGTTAATCAACCCGCCCCATTCGTCCACTCTATACGATAAAATATTTCGCTCACGCATGAGTTGTATCGAAGGTATGAATCTATTTTCTTTATGATTTTGTGGTTAGTCTTTAAATCTAGACAGAAAGAAGATCGGCTAAGAATCCTTTTTTGAGACGAACGAACTCCTTTTCTATTTCTATCAAATTCTATCAAAATATCCAATATTTTGTATTTCTAAAAAATTTCACTGATTACCCATAGTCAGGAATAGAATACTTGAGAGGGAAAGATATTGTGATGATCAAAAATGACTGGGAAAACGAAAATTTGCTAGTTCTCATTCTTATTCATTGTTTAATGATCACCAATTAGTAAGAAATCCAATTGGTGATCGATCATTAAACAATACAAAAAAAAAGATAAAAAGAAACTGCTAAAAAATAAATGATTTACAAGATATGCTAGATCTAAAGTATCAATTCCAACAAATATTGAACTTAAAAAGTTTGCTATCTGAGATGAATCTATTATTTATATTTTTTATGTGTTAATTTCTTATTGAAGTTATTGAGTTGTGTGGATTTGCATACGCCTAAAAGACCACAAAAGGAGTTTCTGGTTGTTTCATATATGTTTGCTTTGGTTGATGTTCTGACGAAACAGCAAGTTTCGTTATGTTATAGAAACAAAGTAGTCTTGCGTTTTTTCCTGCAGCCCCCTTTCTCAACATACTTCAAATTTAACAGACAAGAACTCGCTCAATTCGACAGCATGTTTTTCAAATTCTCCATAATTCGACCAATCCTCATCAGTACGAGTCAAAGGAATGGGCCCCAGGTCTCGGACGACCAGATAAAGGACAAGGTGAGTAGAAAAACTCCCCTGTTTAGCTCGTATTCTAACAGCCCGAATATCCCGTCGAAGGAATCGGAAGAATATGCGACGATTTCTTCCAGGAAATCCCCAACGAAAAATATGCACTATTCCTCCTTGATCGACTTTATCAAACCCACCACCTACATTCCAGTAAAAAGTACACACCAAATAGGAACTAATAAAGAGACCCTCCATTCCGTAGAACGACATGACTATTCCTTGTGGAAAAAAACGGATTTCCTTAGGTGGAAAAAACGATAGCGAATTTCTACTACCCAGATAACTGCAAATTCCGACTAATAGGAATCCTAATGAACCTAAAAAAAGGATAAAAGCCCAGCGGAAATTAGCGATTTTTCGAGCACCCTGCCGACGTCCTATCCGTATAGACACCTTGTCTGAGTCTGGTTGCCAAATCATATATATATATATTTTTATTTTAATCTAGTAGAATTCTAAATCCAACTTTTAGCTTTCGAACTAATTCTGATTAACTAGCACTAGTTTGATGGGAACCTTTAGGGGTAATTCATCAACTTGGTTAGATCTAAAATAATAACCCCCTAATACAATGTGATTCCACTATCCATATCGATAGATGGATCTGCCGACTTCATTTTAAGCCATCTGGAGATCCTGATCTATTTTCAAATTGTTCGAATTCCAATCAGGTTTCCACAGACCTAAGAACCTTTTCCTTTATGTTCGGCGGAAATCGCATGTTATACTCTATTTCACTAACTTGATATCTGTGTTCTAATATAATTCCAAGTTTTGAAAAAAAAAAATGGATGAGATTGGATCCCGTTGGATCTAGACAATCTTATTTTTTTGAACATAAAGAAATAAAGAAGCCATTGCAATTGCCGGAAATACTAGGCCTACTAATGGGACAAAAATAGAGGGAAAGTTAATCATAGAAGGGTACCCCGATTTACTATTTGTATCTGTTATTCTTTTTATTTCTATAAATATAAAATAAAGATATCTTGTAATAATTATAATTAATAATTTGAATTATTATTAGTTCGTAGATAATTTTCTTCTTCTATGTATGATAGTAATAGAATTCTATTACTATCATACATAGAAGAAGTGCGTGCAAAGAATGTAGAGCTAAATAAATGGACTTATTCATCTTTCTACATGAGAAAGATAGATAATAAACCTTCTTATTTCTAGAAAGATAGATAATAAACCTTCTTATTTCTCTTCATTTCTTTGTCTTTTGGTCTTGTCTTTCTAATTCAAAAAAATAGATAAAGAGTTTCTTACAGCTTATCGCAGGATTAGCTAAAAAGGTTTTTCGGGCGATAGAGAAAACTCGATTCCAAGAAGAAATGTTATTTGTTTCTCTAATTTCACGAAAGGAAGAATTCACTCTTCAAGTTTATTGATTCGTAATCAGGACTAAAATATAGGTAAAAAAAAAAAAAAGAGTTATCCACAACTTTTTCAGCTTTCTGCAATTTGATCTCCTGTTCCTAAATCTCCTCCTCCTCCTCCTCATAAGTCTTTTTTTTCCCCCGAATCTACTGCAAAATAGCTAATAAGCGGACAGCTTCATCTTTACCTTTCTTGATAACCTTTATCAGCTCGAAGAACCGTCCGCATTGCGCTTCAAATTTATCGCGCTCTTCAGAAAGACAAGCTAAGTACGCTTCAAATTTACGGCGCTCCTCATCAGACCAACCAAGGAGACGATGCTTGCCAAGCAGCTCCAACAATCGGTTGAATTGCGCTTCTAAAGTGCTCCCCAGAACAACAATTTAATTGCGCGTCAATTTGCAGGTTAATTTCCCAGCGCTCCGCATTATAGTTGTTAAGCCGCTGCAAGAACCGTGTGATCAGATCAGATGCCCCGGGCTTCTGCTTCTCATCCTCATACGAATCAGGCTCATCCTGATCACGAATCCGGCTCATCTTCATCCTCAGACGAATCAGGCTTATCCAGATCCGCCCAATAAGCTAATTCCGCTTTAAATTCCTCGCGCTCGTCAGGCGCAGTTAATTCCGCTTTAATTTTACGGATCTCCTGCTTCGCCCACTTTGCGTACTTACTGTGCTCCTGCTACTCATACGAATCAGGCTCATCTTAATCCTCAAACGAATCATCCTCATCCTCATCCTCAGACGAATCATACTCATACTCAGACAAATCATCCTCATCCTCATACGACTCATACTCATATTCATCCTCAAACGAATCATCCTCATCTTCATCCTCAAACGAATCATCCTCATCCTCATCCTCAGACGAATCATACTCATACTCAGACAAATCATCCTCATCCTCATACGACTCATACTCATATTCATCCTCATACGAATCAGGCTCATCTTCATCCTCAAACGAATCATCCTCATCTTCATCCTCATACGAATCAGGCTCATTCTCATCATCAGACACACCATGTTTGCGAAACAGCTCCGACAACCGTTTGAATAGCGTTTGCAATTTCCTGGATTGCTCAAAATAAGAATTGAATTCCGCTTCAAATTCACTGCGTTCCTCATCAGACCAACCAGGGATCGGATGCTCGCGAAGCAGCTCCAAGAACCGTTTGAATAGCGCTTTAAATTCGTCATCTCCAGAACAACAATTGAATTGCGCTTCAAATTCACTGCGTTCCTCATCAGACCAATGGGGCAAAGGGTGCTCGCGAAGCAGCTTTACCAACCCTTTGAATTTCGCTTCAAATTGACGATTATAAGCAATATAACCTAATTCTGCTTCAAATTCACGGCGTTTCTCAGAAATACAAGCTAATTGCGTTTTGCGCTCCTCAGACGAATCTAATTCTGCTTTGCGTTCCTCAGACGAATCTAATTCTGCTTTGCGTCCCTCAGACAGCGCTTCAAATTCAATGCGTTCCTCATCAGACAAAGCAGGCGGACCATGCTTGCGAAGCAGCTCCAACACCCGTTTGAATAGCGCGTTACCTTTGCTGCTGTGCTCCGATACCCGTTGTAAGCCTATTTCAAGTTCTAAGAGCGGCTCCAACCATGGGAATTCCGAATCGGCTGCCAAGTGTGCGTCAAGGCACAAAAATTCCCAACCTAAGGGAAGCTCAGCTAATGAATGTGCTTTCTCCGTGCCATAGTCCAAGATAGAACGATAGCACTGATCCCAGTTATTCAGACTCTCAGACTGATCAAATAGAAACTCTAGTACATGGTTACGACTATATGCTCCCGAGCGAGTTTGAAATAATCCCATGTTATAGTTTAACTCATCCTCAGGCCCATCCCACTTCGTCTTCGTCACCCAATCACCGCCCAGGGGATCCCGAATAAATCCACTACTGTCAAATCCACTACTGTACAGGTCTTCATCCATAGGCTCCCACGTACCCGGATCCATATAAAGTTTAAGTCTATCTGAACTACCCATTTTCAAATGATCTCCACATTCTTCACAAAGATACATTTTTGATTTCACCACTCTCTTATAACTAAGAGACTCACAATTTTCGCATTCAAGCCACAAATGCTCATAGTTTGGTGTCTCGTCTTCGCTACTATCGCTGTAATCGCTACTATCGCTGCAATCGCTACTATCGCTGTAAGTGGTAATATCTATACGGATTCGTGTCTGAAGATAACGCTCCATGTAACGATTAATAGGATTATCCCAATTATCAGCATTTTCACCCGTCAATTCAGCGATCAGCAGATTGGTATAATCCGAAGACCTCAAAAAAGGTTCAATCCAAACACGCTGATATTCAATATCAAA